ATATTCAATAAGTTTCGAAGTTGTAATAATATCATGTAATTTATAAGAAGGACAAATATAAATTCACGAGCCATATTCAAAACAGTTATATCGAAGTAAATATTTCCATGAATTTGAATCCATTCTGATAATTTATCTGGTAGAAAAAATGCTTCTTTTGAATTGGGTACATAAAAATTATAGTATCCCTGATTTACATCTTCATAAAATGTTCGTTCTTGTGGAGATGTTCTATAAACTAGTCCAAATACTACTTCACTAATATTCTCTGGAACTCTTTGCGGGGGCATTCTTTTACTCAAACTTGGAAGATATTTCTCAGGTTGGGCAACTTCCATTCCAAGCGAATTATTAGGATAGCCAAACAATTTTGCAATTCCACGAACAGCAAAAGTAACTGGAACACCGAAAAATCCAATAAAATTAGAAATTAATAGTTTTAATCTCATAGTGTTTATCTTTTTGTATATATGTAAATCTTAAATACTGTCTAATATACATTAAAATGTTTCAAATATCAATTTTAAATACTTAATCTCTGAAATGTAAAAAATCTGAACTAATCCTAATTCTTTCAAATTTCTAACAAATAATAATTTTAAACCTAAAATCTTTATCTGTATAATTTCATCAATCATTAAAAATAAAGTATGAAGTGATTTTTAAAAATTTACTTCGACTATACAATATATTCAATAGTTTAGATTCAGAATTTATTTGGTTTAAGCAGCATAATTTTACTTAAGTTTTGAGACACCTTAACTTCTACTATAAGATATAGTTAATCCTGAGAGTCTTAGTCAAGAGATTTTAATATATCCGATGAAATATTTAGATTTAAAATTTTCGAGAAATATTTTTAAAGTTTGAATTCCGAAATTTAATTCGTATAAAAATTAATAATTTTTCTAAAGTTATTAATTTTAGTCTCGATTAAACTTATAATACAAACAAGCTAATCATTAGCTTAATATAAAAATAAATAAATAAAAACTCATGGTTGATCGAGGTCAAACGGTTCGAATTCTTAGAAAAGAATCATATTGGTATAATCAAACAGGAACAGTTGCAACAGTTGATCAAAGTGGAATTCGTTATCCTGCAGTTGTTCGATTTGAAAGTGTAAACTATAGTGGAACTAATACAAATAATTTTGCATTAGACGAATTAGTTGCAGTTGAAGAATCTTAATTCGAATTTAAGCATCTTAATTTTAAAAAAGTAAAGTAATTTTTATTAAAATTGCTTTGCTTTTTTTTCTATGGTACAATTTTTTAGTTAAAAATTCTAACCTATTTTAATAGTATGAAAAACTTTCCACAAATCGGAAAAATAGCTCCCAATTTTTTAACAATTGGTGTTTATAAAAAACGATTGGGTAAAATTCGATTATCTGATTATCGAGGTAAAAAATACGTTATTCTCCTTTTTTATCCTGCTAATTTTACAGCGGTCTCACCAACTGAATTACTTGCGTTAAGTGACAGAATTTCAGATTTTAAAAAATTATCTACGCAAATTTTGGCAATTTCTGTGGATAGTCCATTTTCACATCTAAGATATTTATTATCGGATCGAGAAGAAGGTGGATTAGCGAATTTAACATATCCACTCGTATCAGATTTAACTCAATCAATAACAAATGATTACAAATTAATGACAGATGATGGGTTGGCTCTTCCTGGTTTATTCATTATTGACAAGGAAGGTATTCTACAATACTATACTGTTAACAATTTATTATGTGGTAGAAGTATAAATGAACTACTTCGTACTTTAAAATCAATTCAATATGTAAAAAAAAATCCAGGTCAAGCATGTCCTGTTGATTGGAGACACGGTGATCCAATCTTGTATTCTCACCCTTTAAAGTCCAAAATTTATTTTAAAGATTTATACTCTCCTAAAAAAAGTTAAAGTTTTATGCCTAAATTAAAAACTCGAAAAGCAGCATCCAAACGTTATAAGCGAACAGGTGCTGACAATTTTTTACGTCGTCACGCTTATAAAGGCCATCTTTTAATGAAAAAATCAAATACCCAAAAACGAAAATTGTCTCAAACAATTTGTGTTAGTGCTAGTGATAGTAAACCTATTAAATTAATGTTACCTTATTAAAAATAAAAATGGTCAGAGTCAAACGAGGAAATGTAGCCCGAAAACGGCGCAAAAAGATTTTACAATTCGCAAAAGGTTATCGTGGAGCTCACTCGCGTCTTTTTCGAGTAGCTAACCAGCAAGTTATGAAAGCATTACGTTATTCTTATATAGGACGAAAACAAAAAAAGCGAACATTTCGAAAACTTTGGATTACTCGGATAAACGCAGCTTCTCGCTTAAATGGTTTATCTTATAGTCGTTTAATTCACAATTTTAAAAAATCAAATATTGAATTAAATCGAAAAATGTTAGCACAAATTGCTGTATTAGATACTCAAACTTTTAAAGAACTAATTACAAGTTCGCAATAAACATAAATATTTTAATGAATATAAATAAAAATTATTTATGTTCATTAAAATTCAGCTTTAAATTTTTGTAAGAAAAAAATTAAACATTTTATAAACTCAAATCTTCTATTGTGAAAGATTCTAATTATTATATAGCTCAAGAACATAAAATATTAGTATTATGTCTGTTGATGAGGATTTAGATCGGCTACTTGATAATTTACCTTTTTTCGTTCAACGCCATTTAAATGATCATGGAAATAAAGAAAAACTTATTGAAATTATAATGGATTTAGGAAGACGGGCAGAAGCACGTTTTACAACAGGAACGGAATATGTATCTCAAAAAATTATTTCCTGGCAAGACTTAGAATATACTACAAGACGCATTGGTAAATTTAGTAATGAAAATAGAGCAGGAATAGAACGAACTCTTCATCGTATAAGCTGTATTCGAAATCGACAATTTTTAATAAATGGGTTAACGTGTCGAGTTGGACGAGCAATTTTTGGAACCATTTGTATCATTCGTGATTTATTAGAATCGGGACAATCTATTTTAATTTTAGGTAAACCTGGAGTTGGGAAAACCACAATTATTCGTGAAATTGCAAGAGTTTTATCTGATGAAATGGGAAAACGGGTCATTATTGTCGATACATCTAATGAAATTGCAGGCGATAGTGATATTCCTCATTTTGGAATTGGACGTGCTCGTCGAATGCAAGTTGCAAAAACAGAGCTACAACACCAAATCATGCTTGAAGCTGTTGAAAATCATATGCCACAAGTTATTATTATTGATGAAATTGGAACTGAACTTGAAGCTCTAGCCGCTCGAACGATTGCTGAAAAAGGTGTTCAACTTGTGGGAACGACACATGGAAATTGTTTAGACAATTTAATTAAAAACCCTCCGTTAACGGATTTAATTGGAGGTATTCAATATGTAACACTAAGTGATGAAGAAGCCAAACGAAGAGGAACTCAAAAAACTATTTTAGAACGAAAAGCGTATCCGGCATTTCAAATAGCCATTGAAATTAATGAACAAACATCTTGGACAATTCATGAAGATATTAAAACATCAATTGATCTGTTGTTAAGAGGTACTTTTACAACAACACAAGTTCGTCACCTATCTCGAACTGAAAAAATAAATATAAAATATAAAAAATTCCAAACCTATTCTTTATTTAAAAATTCTCCAAATTTGACAACTGATATTACACCAGTTTCTATTAGTTGGGTTAGACAAAGACAATCAACTGAATTTACAACAAATAATTTAAAACCAAAAAAGTTAGTAATTTATCCTTATTCTCTTTCGAACAATTTAATGAAAGAAGTTATTCTTAAAATTGGATTTAAAGTAGTATTAACAAAAGAAATTAAAAAGGCAACTATTATTATTGGATTAAAAAAACATTTGCGACAAAATTATAAATTAAAAAAATTAGCGAAGCAAACAAATATCTCAATTTATGCTGTAAAACAAAATAGTGTCTATCAAGTTATTAAATTAATCCAATTTATTATGACTTAAAATTTTTTATGGTATAATAAATTGTGTGATATGATATATATACATTTCAAAATTATCGTTAAAAAATTATGAGTGATGAAATAAAAAATAAATTAACAGAGATTGTTGTAAGCCAATTAGGCGTTGATGCTGAGAAAGTGGAAGAAACGGCAAGTTTCATAACTGATTTAGGGGCAGATTCATTAGATGTTGTTGAATTAGTAATGGCAATAGAAGAAGAATTTGAAATCGAAATTGATGATGAGGCAGCTGGTAATATTGCTACAGTCGGAGATGTATTAAATTATCTTCAAACAATAGTGGAAAAGGATTAATTATTTTCTACTAAAGAAAATTTTAGTTTTCCAACCAGCCAATTAGAAACTATGAGTTATTAATTAATAGTTTCTAATTGTTTTAGTAATTTTATTTAATAAATATATATATATTTAAATTTCAAAATAGTGCACGGAAAAATGATCCCTGTTTTTGAACAAATTCGTTTAATCCTAAATAAGCAGTTTCGATTTAGTTTAGATCAAATTCAGCCTGAAACCGAATTTGAGCGCGAATTAGGTACTGATTCACGTGAATTTTTTGAATTAATAGATGAATTTGAAATTGCATTTAATATTGAAATTAACATTGAAGAAGCAACAACGTTTGTAACGATTCAAGATGCAATAAATTACATTGAGAAAAAAAGAATTAATCATGATCAAATAGAACTACCCTAATTCTAAAATTTAGAAATGATTGTACTAAAACTTGCCAAATTAAATCAAATATTATAAGATGTATAGGCAATAGTATAAATTAACATTTAATGTTAAGCTTCGGGATATAGCTCAGTTTGGTAGAGTACCTGCTTTGGGAGCAGGGTGTCGTAGGTTCAAATCCTACTATCCCGATTTAATTTCTTTTCATTTTTTAATTTTCGACGTAAAGATAAAAAATACCAATCTAATACAGAATTACCAAAATAGTGATCCAAGAGAAAAAAAATTAATAAAATCAAGACTGAA